AGGATTTTATCTTTTTTCCATTCATCATTATTGTATTGATTCTTACCTTCATACTTCAGATTAAGATCGAGATATTGGACATAGAATGCCAATTTTAAAAATGTAAAAAAAAGGAGTAATCAGCCGTGACACGTTCACTAAAAAAAAATCCTTTTGTAGCTAATCATTTATCGGGAAAAATTGAAAAACTCAACATGAGGGAGGAGAAAGAAATAATAGTGACTTGGTCTCGGGCATCTACCATTATACCCACAATGATTGGCCATACAATCGCTATTCATAATGGAAAGGAACATTTACCTATTTATATAACAGATCGTATGGTCGGTCACAAATTGGGAGAATTCGCACCTACTCTAACTTTCGTGAGACATGCAAGAAACGATAATAAATCTCGTCGTTAGTCGTTCTACTAAGTATTCATGTTAAAAGTCTTATCTTAATAGTATTTATAATTAGTATTTAGACTTAAGAGTCTTTATCTTATAGTAAGAGTATAGTATTTTATTTTCTTTTTATAGTATACTAAGACTTAGACTTTTATTACTTATTCTTACTTTTCTGACTTATCTTATACTATACTTCACCTAGGCACTTATCATTCATTGGCGGGGGATAACTTTCTTTTATGATAAAGAACGAAAATTATGATAGAGAAGCAAAAGTGTTAGCTCAACATATATATGTATGTATGTCTGTTTTCAAAGCACGAAGAGTAATTGATCAGATTCGCGGGCGTTCTTATGAGGAAACACTCATGATATTAGAACTAATGCCTTATAGAGCATCTTATCCAATTTTACAATTAGTTTATTCTGCAGCAGCAAATGCTAGTCATAATATGGGTTTAAATGAAGCTGATTTATTTATTAGTAAAGCTGAAGTCAACAGAGGCGCTATTGTTAAAAAGTTAAGAACTCGGGCTCGAGGACGTAGTTGTCTAATAAAAAAAACCACTTGTCATATAAAGATTGTTTTAAAAGAAAAATAGAAATTTTAGATTCATCTAAAGAAACAGAATTTAGATTCCTATATTTATATTTATAAATTTATAAAAAAATATGAATGGAACAAAGGGTAGAAAAATATGGGACAAAAAATAAATCCACTAGGTTTCAGACTTGGAACAACTCAAAGTCATCATTCTTTTTGGTTCGCACAACCAAAAAATTTTTCCATGGACCTACAAGAAGATGAAAAAATACGGAATTGTATTAAGAACTATGTACAAAAAAATAAGAGAATATCCTCAGGTTTTGAAGGAATTGCCCATATAGGGATTCAAAAAAGAATAGATTTTATTCAGGTCATAATCTATATTGGATTTCCCAATTTATTATTAGAAGGACGAATAGGGGGAGTCGAAGAATTACAGATGAATGTACAAAAAGAGTTTCGTTCTGTAAATCGGAGACTCAACATTGCTATCACAAGAATTGAAAAGCCTTATGGACAACCTAATATTCTTGCAGAATATATAGCTTTACAATTAAAAAATAGAGTTTCATTTCGAAAGGCAATGAAGAAAGCTATTGAATTAACTGAACAAACGGATACAAAAGGAATTCAAGTACAAATCGCAGGGCGTATCGACGGAAAAGAGATTGCACGTGTCGAATGGATCAGAGAAGGTAGGGTTCCTTTACAAACAATTCGGGCTAAAATTGATCACTGTTCCCATACAATTAGAACTATCTATGGAGTCTTAGGCATAAAAATTTGGGTATTTGTAAACCAAGAATAAGAATAATGGACCTTTACTTATCTCGCCATTCTGCTGAGCAATAGAAAAACAAACAATTATAATTCTATAAGGTTGAATAAAAATTCTATTTACTCTTTAATTTAGGTTTCGTATAATTGCTATGCTTAGTGTGTGACTCGTTAGTTTTAGTTTTTTATTTAGAGTTGAGATTACAAAAAAAAGATGACCCCACTATAAACTTAGTAACGATCAAAACTAAAAAAACTCAAAACTAATAACCAACTTATTGCTTCGTATTGTCGAGATCCCAAGAAACAGTCATTATATGACTGAATCGATCATATAGTTATAGCAACTGAAATTTTTTTTCATAAAAAATAAATCGAATTATAAATTCTGAAAAAAAAAAGGGGATGTGGAAAAATGAAAGGATGATAGAAAGAGAGAATAAAGATCTCAATGATATATGATTCCAATATGTATGGTTTATGAAAAATCACCCCATAAAAAAAGGCAGTGTGATAAAGCATCAACATCAATATACAATAAATATAATAAATATACAAAATCAATATACAAATTCATATTTTTTATATTTATTTATAATTTCATAATTTTAAAAATATTTATTATTTTAAATATTAATAAAATTAATATTAATAAATATAAAAAATATAAAGAAAATAATAAAAATATAAATTATAATATCTATAATATCAAATCAAATATAAATATAATATTAAATATAATATTAATATATATAATATATATATATAATATATTAATATATTATTATTATTATAATTATTATTATTATAATAATAATATAATAATATAATAATAAATATAATATAATAAAAAATATAATAATAATATATAATATAATAAAAATAATATAAAAAAAAATAAAAAATAGAATGAATATATGATCATAATAATCAAGAATCTAAATATAAATAATTACTAAATAATAATAATCTAATCAATATAGAGATTATCTATCTAATAAGATAGATAAATAAATAATAAGATAGAATAAGGATATAAATAATAGAAACATAGATGAATAATTGAATCGAGCTTCGGGTTAAGAAAACTGAGGAGATTGACTCAGAAACAAATAACTGATTTTGTTGGGAGCTCCATTGCAGAGTTCAGGCCTAAGCATTAATGGAGAAGCTATGGGAACGATGGAACCTGTGACTACATAGGATTTGATTGAAAAAGAATCAATCCTAATGATTCATTGGGTAGGATGGCGGAATGAACCAAGAATAACATAGATTTCTTCTGACTAGTCATAAAATGACCCTACAAATAAAAGAGAAAAGAGTCAATATTCGCCCGCGTAACCTTTTGTTTTATATTTTTTCTTTTTATATATTTTTTTTTTATTTCAATTTATATTTCATTTATTTTTCATTTATTGTATGACTTTTTGGATGATTCAATATGAGGTAAAGTTAAATACTTTATAAAATTTTTTAAAAGTCAAAGAAATAAGCATTATCCATAAACAAACACGTCTAGTGATTCGCGAGGAGCTGGATGAGAAGAAACTCTCATGTCCGGTTCTGCAGTAGAGATGGAATTCAGAAACAACCATCAACTATGACCCAAAAAGAACCAGATTTCGTAAACAACATAGAGGTAGAATGAAGGGAATATCTTGCCGAGGCAATCATATTTGTTTCGGAAGATATGCTCTTCAGGCACTTGAACCTGCTTGGATCACAGCTAGACAAATAGAAGCAGGGCGAAGATCAATGACACGATATGCACGTCGTGGTGGAAAGGTATGGGTACGTATTTTTCCCGACAAACCTGTTACAGTAAGACCTATGGAAACACGTATGGGTTCGGGGAAGGGATCCCCCGAATATTGGGTATCCGTTGTTAAACCGGGCCGAATACTTTATGAAATAAGTGGAGTATCAGAAACTGTAGCCAAAGCAGCTATGAAAATAACTGCATGCAAAATGCCTATACGAACTCAATTTGTTATTTCAGGATCAGGATAGGTAAACAAAAGTAAGTAAAGGTGTATTGAGAATGAAAAAACAAACGCGGATTTCTTTATCTCTGGACAGACAATATTTCTTTTTTCCCTTGTCCCTTGCATTGAAATAAGAGATAAAAAAAAAAAAATAAAAAAAAAAAATGATATGATTCAACCTCAGACCCTTTTAAATGTAGCGGATAACAGCGGAGCTCGAGAGTTGATGTGTATTCGAATCATAGGAACTGGTAATCAACGATATGCTCATATTGGCGATGTTATTGTTGCTGTAATCAAAGAAGCAGTGCCCAACATGCCTCTAGAAAGATCAGAAGTTATTAGAGCTGTGATTGTACGCACGTGTAAAGAACTCAAACGTGACAATGGCATGATAATACGATATGATGACAATGCAGCGGTTATCATTGATAAAGAAGGAAATCCAAAAGGAACTAGAATTTTTGGTGCGATTGCTCGGGAATTGAGACAGTTGAATTTTACTAAAATAGTTTCATTAGCACCCGAAGTCTTATAAATCAGACTAGTAGGTTAAAATAGGACATACTTGATTTTATATTTCTATTCTCTTTCTCTATATTATATACTCTATATTATTATCTATATTATATATATTATATATTATTAATTATATATTATTATAATTATTATATTAATTATTTAATTATTATTTAATATTTAATTATTATTATTCGACTATTTATATTTTATATTTTTATATATTAAATTATACTATTTTATAGTATATTCATTCCTATTTTTATTTCTAGTTACTAGTTATATCATAATCATATTTATATCATAGTATAGATATAGAATAGAATATATAATTATAAAATTTAAATTCTATTTTCTATGAATTCGAATATCTGAAATAGATCCAATTAATAGATCGTGTCTCATGCATATACTTTTAATTAAAAGAAATTATAATTTAATAATAAAAAAAATTCAATAAAAAATAAAAAATAAAAAAATTAAACTAAAACAAAAAAAGCATGTTGATTATATCAAAAATGAGGAGGCACCAATAACTATAATTCGTCATGGGTAGGGACATTATTGCCGATATAATAACTTCTATAAGAAATGCTAACATGGATAAAAAGGGAAGGGTTCAAATAGCATCTACTAATATCACTAAAAATATTGTTAAAATACTTTTACGAGAAGGTTTTATTGAAAACGTTCGAAAACATCAAGAAAGTAAAAAAAAATTCTTTGTTTTAACCTTACGACATAGAAAGACTAGGAAAGGGAATAAAATTATTTTAAAGCGTATCAGCCGACCCGGTCTACGAATTTATTCCAACTATCAACGAATTCCTAAGATTTTAGGCGGAATGGGGATTATAATTCTTTCTACTGCTCGAGGTATAATGACAGATCGAGAAGCTCGACTAGCAAAAATTGGAGGAGAAATTTTGTGTTATATATGGTGATTCTCCTGCGGTAACTTAATACTCTCTCGAATTTACTATTTATCTATTTGTAAAATAGAGAGGAGAAGTGAATTATAGAACTCTTCCTCTAGTAGTTGATACTTAAAGGGGGTTATCTGAAATGAAAGAACAAAAATTGATTCATGAGGGTTTAATTACTGAGTCACTTTCCAACGGTATGTTTCGAGTTCGATTAGATAATCAAGATCTAATTCTAGGTTATATTTCAGGGAGAATCCGACGCAGTTTTATACGTATACTACCCGGAGATAGAGTAAAAATAGAAATGAGTCGTTATGATTCAACCAGGGGACGCATAATTTATAGACTTCGAAAAAAAGATTCGAACGATTAGATCATTCTTTTAAACATCCCTCTCGTAGGGGTATAATTCGAAAAAAACTAATTTTTGTTTCCAAAAAAATAGATTAAGAATGAAGGTAAGGAATAAAAAATATGAAAATAAGGGCTTCTGTTCGTAAAATTTGTGAAAAATGTCGACTGATCCGTAGGCGCGGGCGAATTATAGTAATTTGTTCCAATCCGAGACATAAACAGAGACAGGGATAATTCTTCTCAAGTTCTAAATAAAGAACTTTCTAAAAAGAAAAAAAAACCCATGTACATGTAAAAAGAAAGAAAAAAGAATCAGTTTTCATATAAAATGGATATTCCGCGTATCTTTCTGTATATTTCTGATTCTTCCTTATTTTTTTTTATTCTTATGAATATGAGATAATAAAATATGACAAAACCTATAGCAAAAATTGGTTTACGTAAGAATGCACGTATTGGTTCACATAAGAATGAACGTCGAATACCGAAAGGAATTATTCATGTTCAAGCGAGTTTCAACAATACTATTGTAACTGTTACAGACGTACGAGGTCGGGTAGTTTCTTGGGCTTCCGCGGGGACTTCTGGATTCAGAGGCACAAGAAAAGGAACACCTTATGCTGCTCAAGCAGCAGCACTCAACGCTATTCGTACAGTAGTGGATCAGGGTATGCAACGAGCAGAAGTTATGATAAAGGGTCCAGGTCTCGGAAGAGATGCGGCATTACGAGCCATTCGTAGAAGCGGAATACTATTAAGTTTCGTACGTGATGTAACACCCATGCCACATAATGGATGTCGCCCCCCTAAAAAAAGACGTGTGTAGAAATAAGAATTCAAGAGATTCCAAGAAAAATAAATGAGTCAATGATCCGATCCAATAATCATAAAGAAAATAAAAATAATAGTATGGTTCTAGAAGAAGTAGCAGGATCCACTCGAACACTACAGTGGAAATGTGTTGAATCAAGAGTAGACAGCAAGCGCCTTTATTATGGTCGTTTCGTTCTATCCCCGCTTATGAAAGGTCAAGCCGATACCGTAGGTATTGCCATGCGAAGGGCTTTACTTGGCGAAATAGAAGGAACATTTATCACACGTGCAACATCTGAGAATGTGCTGCACGAATATTCTACGATAGTAGGTATTGAAGAATCAGTACATGATATTTTAATAAATTTGAAAGAAATTGTATTGAAAAGTAATCTCTATGGAGTTAGGGACGCATCCATTTGCGTCAGAGGTCCAAAATACATAACCGCTCAAGATATCATCTCACCACCTTCTGTAGAAATAGTTGACACGACACAGCATATAGCTAACCTGACAGAACCAATTGATTTGTGTATTGAATTACAAATCAAGAGAGATCGCGGATATCATATGAAATCTACAAACGAATCTCACGATGGAAGTTATCCTATAGATACTGTATCCATGCCTGTTCTAAATGCGAATCATAGTATTCATTCTTACGGGAATGGGAATGAAAAACAAGAAATACTCTTTCTAGAAGTATGGACGAATGGAAGTTTAACTCCTAAAGAAGCACTTTATGAAGCTTCTCGTAATTTGATTGATTTATTGATTCCCTTTCTACATGCAGAAAAAAAGGACATGAATTTCGAGGAAAATGAAAACAGATCTAATCTACCCCCTTTTTCCTTTCAAGACAAATTCACTGATTTAAAGAAAAACAAAAAACGAATTCCATTAACATGTATTTTTATTGACCAATCAGAATTGCCTTCCAGGGCCTATAATTGTCTCAAAAGGTCCAATATACATACATTATTGGACCTTTTGAGTCATAGTCAAGAGGATCTTATGAAAATGGACTATTTTCGCATAGAAGATGTAAAACAGATATTGGGCACTCTACAGAAGCATTTTTCAATTAATTTACCTAAGAAAAAGTGTTAATTTTAAATCCGTTGGAATTATAAAATTTTTTAGTTTTTCTAAAGAAAAAAGAATAGAATGAGTTTTGAATCTACGGCACGATCCATATATTTGCGGATATAGATCATAAATAAGATTCTAAAATTGATTGATGTATCTAGGGAAGATCCAGAACGGGATCTTCCTTAGATACCTATGTCCTGGCATTTCACGGTTTAATCAATTTTAAAAAGACCTAAAGTTAGGGATTTCTCAATAGGCAATGTTGCTCCAATACCTAACCAAAGAGCTACTGCAGTACCGATCAAAAAGACTGTTGTAGCTACTGGACGACGAAATGGATTTTGGAATTTATTGACATTCTCCAAAAAAGGTACTGTCAATAATCCTATTGGTACTGAAACCATTAAAAGAACACCCAATAACTTATTTGGTACTGTACGAAGTATTTGAAATACGGGAAAGAAGTACCATTCGGGTAATATTTCCAACGGAGTTGCAAATGGATCTGCCGGTTCACCAATCATTGACGGCTCTAGAACTGCTAAGCCTACATTACATGCAATAGTGCCTAGAATTACTACTGGAAAAATATATAAAAGATCATTGGGCCATGCAGGTTCTCCATAATAATTATGCCCCATACCCTTAGCCAATTTAGCTCTTAATACAGGATCGTTCAAATCAGGTTTCTTTGTTATTTGGATAGGTGAATTCTTAAGGATCCATCCCCCAAAAGAACCGGACATGATAATTTTTTATCATCCGGCTCGAGCACAAGAATCAAAAAAATGACAGAAATAGATCCATAGAACATAAATGGGTACATAGAGAATCTATATTTCATATCATAGATATCTACATATACAATGTAGAATGACTCTATGTAAGAAAAGATTTATGAAATTCCATTTCCCCGGGTTGCAACGATTCATTGCTCATTGCAAAGAATTCAGTTCTGGCAAAGAAATGCTCCATATCCAAGCAGGCTTACAAATTCGATAATGATCAAGTGCTTTTTGGATTATCTCATGTCTTTTGTTTGCTATTTATCCCCAAAAAATCTCGATTTTATTACATACAACAATACAAAGTTTTTACTTATTATTAATAAAGTCTAATCTCTGTTCTTCTTTAGATCCCTTATTTAACTCCGATAGTATTATAGATCAGGGTCGATGCAAAGGAAATGAATGCATCTACATACTATAATTAGATTACTATCAAATATCAAATCAAATTAATCAAATAAATACTATCTATCTAATCTAATATCTAATTACTAATAAATTAATAAATTATAATTTTATAATTAGAATAAAAAAAATCAAACAAAGTGGAATAGATAGAACATTGGATCATGCCACATCACTTATTCTAGGGATCTTACGGAGCCTGTTCATGCATAACATGATTAGGGTATAATCATAGAAAAGATTCTCCTCAAGCTAACCGGCCTATCCTATGCTACATAAGGGGATTGACCTGATGGTTGGATGCAGAGACACATTGGGTTGTGAATTCCAACGTGGCGGAAAAAATCATATATCCGCATGGAACAATCAATAGTTCAAGTCACACACTCCCATAATCCATCCTCTTTTAGTAAAATATACTTCAACTATTCGTAACAATACAATACTTCAGAGTTGAAGAGAAGTATCCAAATAACATGCCTTAATTTTTCAATAATACATATTTGTTTTGTAGCAATTAAATATTTTTGTTCCTCCCCTATATGATAAATTACAAATATATATGATCTGCCTTTTCTATAAAGGACCTGAAATGCCTTGCTTACGTATCATTGGGAAGTGCATTAACATAAATACGGCAGTAAGAAGAGGTAATACAAAAGTATGTAAACTATAAAAACGAGTCAAAGTGGATTGGCCCACACTAGCGCTTCCACGTAATAATTCTACCAGGGACGATCCTATTATAGGAATAGCTTCAGGCACGCCTGTTACGATTTTTACTGCCCAATAGCCAATTTGGTCCCGAGGTAAGGAATAACCAGTTACGCCAAAAGATGCGGTCAATACAGCCAGAACCACCCCCGTAACCCAAGTTAATTCGCGGGGTTTTTTAAACCCACCCGTAAGATACACACGAAATACGTGCAAGATCATCATTAGAACCATCATACTTGCTGACCATCGATGAACTGATCGAATTAACCAACCAAAATTGGCCTCAGTCATTATGTATTGAACAGAGGAAAAAGCCTCTGTAACAGTTGGACGATAGTAAAAAGTCATAGCAAAACCCGTAGCCACTTGTACTAAAAAACAAGTAAGCGTAATCCCGCCTAGACAATAAAATATGTTGACATGAGGAGGAACATATTTACTAGTTATATCATCTGCAATCGCTTGAATCTCGAGACGTTCTTCGAACCAATCATATACTTTATTGAGATAGGTAACCCAAGAAGGACTCCCCCTCTGAGAGCCACATATGAGAATTTCATCTCGTACGGCTCAAGCCGAAACACACAAATACTGGTTTCAATGGATATGGAATAGATAGTTCAAAACTTCTTGGGTCTTAGCCACGTCACTCTATTTGACCCAAAGATACGAAGTAAGAATAAGAAAAATCCGGAATCTCTTCTTTGTGATGATAATGCCAAGAAATACAATCTCAAGTTGGCTCCTCCATCTTTCTTTATGTTAATTATAACAGGCCTCTTGAATCTTCTCTTACCTATCTTTTTTTTTTTTTTACTTTATTTGATATTATTTGATAAGAATTCTCTTGTTGAGACCCTATGAATCAATTGAAACCTCAGATTCATACTAGAACCACGATGATTTAAGAAAGCAAAAGCTAAACTAAAAGTTTCTCTGAGTAAAAACCATTTGATCATCACTTATTCAATGAATGTAATGACTCAATAAAATCTATATCTATAGCTATAGAAAGAGTTTTCTTTTGGTCAAAACTGAAAGGCAAAATTTGTTTGATTTCGAAAAGGCCTATTTCCATCCGCTTGCGAGGTCTGAAGAATAGGTATGAATCATAGTTCAAATATTTCTTCAAATATTTCTTTTATTGATCTATTCTATATAGTCCGTGCTCCAGAAACTAGAATAAATATCTGACGAAGTAGAATCATCTTGATAGAGATGACAGGTACATTCTCTGTATTATCAATAGGATCAATTATAACAAGTCACACGCTCATATTCCGGAAATGAAATATTGAAACAAATAAATTTCACGATCGAACTACCAGAATAGTCTATAAATACAAGTCTTAAGCAATCTTAAGTTGAAGTATTAAGTAAGTTTAAGTAAAATAATCCTTTTTTATTGATTTATTGAAAAATAAGGACTTCCCGTTTTTATAAACTTTTATAAACTAATTCATTGAAATTCCGTCCAGTAAAATGGAAGAATTATAAATTTCCAAAATAATAGATAAAAATATTGCAAATAGAGCCATTGCAACCCCCATAAGTGGTGTAGTCCCCCATCCTGGAGCTACTTTTCCATATTCCGAATTCAATGGTTTCAATAAATTCCCTACGTTAGTTCGTCTTGGCCCAGATCTAGAACTACTCTCAACGGTTTTTGTAGCCATAAATCCTCTTTCATCATGAGTTGAAATCTGTTGACTTTGTATATCCTTCCGTTTTAGTTGTAAATAAACGACATTGTGGTCTTGAAATTATCGAAAAATGGAAACAGCAACTCTAGTCGCCATCTCCATATCCGGTTTACTTGTAAGCTTTACTGGGTACGCCTTATATACCGCTTTTGGGCAACCCTCACAAAAATTAAGAGATCCCTTCGAAGAACATGGGGACTAGTTGAAGTAATGAGCCCCCCAATATGAATATGGGGGGCTCATTACTTCCATGGAGATAATGAAAAATCATTTCATTTTTTTAGTTGGAACTTTAGGTGGTTCTCGAAAAAAGATAGCGAAAAAGATTATTCCTAAAGTTGAAACTAACAGGAATGTATAAACCAATGCTTCCATAGATTCGATCGTGGTTTACAATTATAGCTTCCATACCTATTCATTTTGGGTCATTTACAAAAAAATTATAAATTGAAATTTACAATTTGCTATTACTATAACTATAATATATATTACTATAACTATAATATAAATTATAAAAATATAAATTATAAATGATAGTATAATATTTACTATCTATATATTTACTATCTATCTATCTATATATATATATATATATAAATATATTATATAAATATATAAAATAAATATATAAATATTATATAAATATATAAGTATAATATAAATATATTAAAATAAATATAATAAAAAAAGAAATAAAATAAATAATAATATAAAAATAATAATATAGATAATAATAGATAATAAAAAAAATAATAAAAATATATAAAATTAAAATATTAAAATATTATTAAAAAATATTATTAAAATATTAAAATATATAATATAAAATATATAAAAATATATAATATATATAATATATAATAATATATATATATATAGGCAAAGGAATCTTGTATCAAACTACTTGTCTCCTTGTAGTTGGATCTCCAAGTTTTTGGAATGCTCCAAATTCAACTTGAGCATCCAAATCTGGATCAATACCGGCAAAAACATCTCTAAACAAAGTTCTGGCGCCGTGCCAAATGTGTCCGAAAAAAAAGAGCAAAGCAAATGTAGTATGCCCAAAAGTGAACCAACCCCTCGGACTGCTACGAAAAACACCATCGGATTTCAAAGTAGCCCGGTCTAATTCAAAAATTTCACCTAATTGGGCACGTCTAGCATATTTTTTCACAGTAGCAGGATCACTATAACTGACTCCATTGAGTTCTCCACCATAGAATTCAACAGTTACCCCTACTTGTTCAACACTATACTTTGATTCTGCCCTTCTAAAAGGAACATCGGCCCTCACAATTCCGTCTCCATCTACCAAAACTACCGGAAATGTTTCAAAAAAGGTAGGCATACGACGTACAAAGAGTTCGCGCCTTTCTTTATCTCTAAATATGGGGTGCCCTAACCACCCAACAGCTATTCCATCCCCGTTGTCCATTGAACCTGATCTGAATAATCCCCCTTTCGCCGGATTATTACCAATGTAATCGTAAAAAGCTAATTTTTCGGGAATTTTGGACCAAGCTTCTGATAAGCTCAGATTTTCGGCTAGTCCGGCCCCAACTCTTCGATATATTTCTTGCTGGAAGTATCCCTGATCCCACTGATAACGAGTGGGGCCAAATAATTCGATTGGGGTAGTTGCTGAACCATACCACATAGTTCCAGCAACAACGAAAGCTGCAAAAAAAACAGCAGCAATACTACTGGAAAGCACAGTTTCAATATTACCCATGCGTAATCCTTTGTATAGACGTTGAGGAGGGCGGACACTAAGATGGAATAGACCCGCTAATATGCCCAATGTACCTGCTGCAATATGATGAGAAGCTATTCCCCCCGGAACAAAAGGATCAAAACCTTCCGCACCCCACGCTGGATTTACAGATTGTACTTTTCCAGTTAGTCCATAAGGATCAGACACCCATATTCCAGGACCATATAAGCCTGTTACATGAAATGCGCCAAAGCAAAAGCAAGCCACTCCTGAGAGAAATAAATGAATTCCAAAAATCTTGGGCAAATCTAAAGAGGGTTTTCCCGTACGTTCATCCGAGAATATCTCTAGGTCCCAATACACCCAATGCCAAATAGCTGCCAAGAAGCACAAGCCAGAAAACACAATATGTGCCCCTGCCACGCCTTCATAACTCCAAATGCCCGGATTCGTTATAGTTCCTCCTGAGATATTCCAACCCCCCCACGAATTGGTTATTCCTAAACGAGTCATGAAGGGTATAACGAACATGCCTTGTCTCCACATTGGATCAAGAACAGGGTCAGAGGGATCAAAAACTGCTAATTCATATAGAGACATCGAGCCGGCCCAACCAGAAACTAGAGCTGTATGCATTATATGGACAGAAAGCAATCGACCGGGATCATTCAATACGACAGTATGAACACGATACCAAGGCAAACCCATGTAAATACCCCTTTCTAAAAAATAAACAGACATTATGTAACTTTATCGCATTGGAAAAGACTAGACCGTGTACTTCACCTGTTCGGTAGAAAAGGGATTAATATTTATTTGTATTCCCTTCTTTTATCTTAAAGGAAATAGAAATATAAAAGAACAATTCTGTTTATATTTAATAATAACAAAGAGAAACAGATCTTATTCTATACCCGATAAATACCAATACGCAATGGGAGTATTTTGTTTGGGGAAAAAAATACATAGATACTTGTTTATCTTTATCATTTGAAATCATTCGAACAATTGTCCGATCCGATCGATCCGTTAGTTCCAATTTTTATTTATTCATTCTGCCTTCCTCTATGAGACTTCCAGTCTATATATAAAGTCTATATCTATATTATAATATTATAATCATTATCATCTATATACACTAGATTATATCTACTATGACTATGATATATAAATATATATTCTATATATTCTATATTCTAATAAATATATAATATATAATTCTGTCATGTATCATAGTACATAGTATATATACATGGTATAGTACATAGTATATATACATGGTATATATATATATATATATATATATATATAAATATATATATAAAATAAAATATAAATTATAAATATATAAAATATATATAAAATAAAATTAAATATATTATATAATAATATAATAAAAATAAATATAAAATATAAATTATTTATATGTAATGTAATTATTAATTATTAATTTTAATAATTTTTTATTAATTTAAGAAATAAAGAGAAAAAATGATGAAAACAATAAAGCCATTGTTTTGTTACGTTTCCATATTAAAGTAAAGTATAGTACTTCATTTTTTCTTTATTTTAATGCCCGTTGGTGTTCCAAAAGTGCCTTTTCGGAGTCCTGGAGAGGAAGATGCTGTTTGGGTTGACTTATAGTGCGACTTGTTAGACATATTGGTCATATGGGATTTCCCCGTTACCTCCCCCGATCGAGTATTCTCTGTTTCGCCCAATCCAATAGATATATATTCAATTCAATATTGTATTGATTGAACCATCAAAAATTCGGAGCGTGAAGCACAATTAGATCAATTCCTATTGGGGATCAATATTATCAATTATTCTAATTGATGGTTTACTTGGACTGAGAAAATTAAAGTATACAGGCTCCGCTCATAGAATACCAAATTGGGAATGGTAAGAGTAAAGTACTAGAATGGGAGTGTAATTGTAGTAATATAAATATTGATGTAAATGTAGTAGTAAATGTAGTAATATTAAATTTAAATATTTAATATTTATTTAATATTTAAATTTAAATATAATATAATTATTTAATTTAATTATTTTTAATTATTAATTATTAGATATATTATATAATATTATATATTAATTCTATTTTACATTATATTATAATTATATATAAATTATATATAATATTATTATATTATATATTATATATTATATTAATATTATAATATTATATTAATTATATTATATATTATATATAAAATATTATATATTATATATAATACTATATGATATATGATATGATCTATACGATACGATTACACGATATAATTACCACTTGTATCATAGGCTATTCTTAGCCTTACTATAGAGATAATCTCAAAATAATCTCAAAAGGTATAATCTCAAACTGTCTACCAAGTACTATGATGAATACATGGAATCGTTTGGGTAAAGGTATGAAACGAATTTAAAAAAAAAATAAGCAGTACTGAAATCATTTGCCCTATATGTGCAAATATAATTCGGGCAAATATTTCCCCGGAGTAGAACAAAAACCTAAAATAATTGAAAGGACCCATTCAGTAACAAGAAAATTACATCGTGATTTGAATTTTGATGAAACAATACATCAATGAGAAGTTAGTTCAATAAGTTACGAAAATTCTTTTTTTTTTTTACTTTTCATACATTATAGAATATAGGGAACGGGAAGGAGGCCAAAACTCATGTTAAAAAAAAAATGGAAGAAAAGCAAAACGCTTCATTAGAAAAACAGTTAGAAAAAAAAAAAAGAAATAAGACTGGAATCGACACATTGATTTTTTTCTCTTTTGAACCGTATGCATCCAAAGGTGCACGTACGGTTCCACAGGGATACAATTTTGCCCTAATCAACCGACTTCATCGAGAAAGACTACTTTTTTTAGGCCAAGAGGTTGATAGCGAGATCTCGAATCAACTTGCTGGTCTCATGGTATATCTCAGCATAGAAGATGCTACTAGGGATCTTTATTTGTTTATAAACTCTCCAGGCGGATGGGTAATACCAGGAATAGCCATTTATGACACTATGCAATTTGTGGTACCCGATGTACATACAATATGCATGGGATTAGCAGCTTCAATGGGATCTTTCATTTTGGTCGGAGGAGAAATTACCAAACGTCTAGCATTCCCTCACGCTTGGCGCCAATGAGTTTTTTTATAAAAAAAAAGAAGACTATGCCTTCGCTCTATCGAATATGAATCAAATAAATAAAAAAAAAAAAAAAAGAATAAGTAATAATAGCATGGCACTTCGAGTTCGATATGAGCAAACCATTATTGTTTTTTCCTAACATGAGATTTTGTATTGAGATAATAGTATGAAAAAGAAAGGTTATTACCAATTGGATCTTGATCTTATGTGTCAAGAGTTAATTTCAGCGTCACAAACCATTTTTCTTCCACACCAGAAGTCTCTTTCTTATCTTTATGTTATCAGAGAAAGAGTAAAAAAAAAAAATGGAAAAATTTATTTTATCCTTCTTGGATCGTATCAAAAAGAAACTTTGGGATTGCTAAACCACAGACAAGATAAATAGATAATAGATAAATTATATAATTATATTATATATATTATATTATATATTAATATATTATATTATATATTAATATATTAAATTTATTAATATATTAAATTATATATTAAATTATATATATAATTTATATATATAATAAATATATATATAATAAAGTAAAATAAAGCAACAGAACCATCATAGTATTTTTCTTTACTACTACGAAAGGAAGGGTGGTAAATGGATCATCTAAACATTTGGATCATATGAGTTATATTTCTTCTTTTCGATAGAAGAAATTCTATTGCAAAAAAAAGGAAAGGAAGAAAAAATAAATTCCATTGCAGAGCCGTATGCAATGTACAAAATATGCCCGTACGGTTGTTTAATTTCTTCTTGTTATTTTGATTCCCCCTTACTTTAATCAAATCGTGCGAGATACGCATAGAAGAATCGTTCATGATGTTATATCAATATCATCAGGGTTATGATTCACCAACCTGCTAGTTCTTTTTATGAGGCACAAGCAGGGGAATTTATCCTGGAAGCAGAAGAACTGTTGAAGCTTCGCGAAAATCTCACAAAAGTTTATGTACAAAGAACGTACAACCCTTTATGGGTTATATCCGAAGACATGGAAAGGGATGTTTTTATGTCAGCAACAGAAGCCCAAGCTCATGGCATCGTTGATCTTGTAGCGGTCGAAGATGAGAATACTGGAGATTATATATATATATAAATATATAAATATAGAATTCCATTTCAAAATTATAATTTTCCGTGATTTGATAGTGAATAGAAATCTTTCATAATCATCAACCATCAGGTTAAGATCGATAGGTTAAGATCGATCTAAGCCAACCCACTCTATTCTATCTAGAATGAGATTATATAGACACGACATGCCAACCATTAAACAACTTATTAGAAACGCAAGACAGCCAATAAGAAATGTCACGAAATCCCCCGCTCTTCGAGGATGTCCTCAGCGTCGAGGAACATGTACTAGGGTGTATGTGCGACTCGTTCAGTTCAGATCATGAGTTTGAAGAAATGAAAAAAATTTTTCCAGTATCAATGAATACTACCAATGAATAGGATAGATAGAGTGAAAGACCGCCATTTAAGTTACTATCTAAATAACTATCTAAAAATGAGGATCTATCATTTACCTATTATATTATGTAATGTAATTTATGGTTTCTATTGGTGCAAATCCAATCACTCCGTTTTAGATGAGAAGCAATTCTCCATTGGTAGCAAATAGTTATCCATTAAGCGGAGGAAATAGTCTTATAAGAAGCAAAAGGGTTATGCTCCTATTCTTATTCTTATTCTTGAAATAAAAAAACGGACTAACAGGGTCAGCTACCTAGCCAACTTTCACTTTACAGAATTAAATGCCGTCACTGTATGGATAGCTTTTTTGTGAAAAGGACTATTACTTTCTAAGTATAATTATAAAAAAAAAAATAATTCTAATTGAAAAAAGGATGGGGTAGAGCCAAAGAGTGTGAACTATACAAGTTCACAATAAAATTCGATGAAATGAAAGAAGAGGCTCCGGTGTATAGAGAGGACCTCACCGTTTAAAAAGTTGCCATAGAAACGAGGAAACCCACTATTTAGCAGCAGTAGAATTTCTTATTTCCAGGCAAGATACCCGGAAGTAAAAATTGTGGTCGGGAAGGTCATAGTAGCAAAAGCCATTGGAATTTATATTTTATATATCGGAAAAATCCGTTTTGTTATTAATCGACCGGAGGAATAAGGATGACTGAAAGAAGAGAACTGCATTAGTTATTCAAGAAAGTTTCATTTGATTTAATGACCAGAGTTAAACGGGGATATACAGCTCGAAGACGTCGAAAAAAAATTTGTTTATTTGCATCAACCTTTATAGGGGCTCATTCAAGACTTACTCGAACGAGTACTCAACAAAGAATGAGAGCTTTGGGTTCCTCTCATCGAGATAGGAGCAGGAAAAAGAGAGATTTTCGTCGTTTGTGGATCACCCGGATAAATGCAGTAACTCGTGAGGATATGGTATCCTATAGTTATAGTAGATTCATACACAATCTGTACAAGAAACAATTGCTTCTGAATCGTAAAATACTTGTACAAATAGTCCTATCAAATAAGATTTGTTTTGATATGATTTCAAATAAAATCATTAATCAATCAAATACAAATATAAGGAATAAAAGAATCTTAATAGAATATAAGAATATACTATACAGGAAACAAGAATGATTGAAACAGAATTTCCCGGAGAATGGACTCCGGGAAGATAGAAGAAAAAGAAATTAAGATTTGAAATAAACGAGCATCCTTCAAAAAAAAAATTTATTACCCATTTTCCCTTTTTTATAACATTTTATAACACAAGAATCAACTCGGGATTCTAGGTTTTTCGAGCAAAACATTAATCTGAGCTTGAGTTCCTATTGGAGTTTTGAGGAGTATGTCTATTTATTTTTGGTTCTAGGACCTGTAGTTCTAGGGATCGACTCCCCTCTCTCCAATTGTTTCTCATTATTACGAAAAGGTAACGAAGATAAAATACGAGCTTGTTTTATAGCAATAGTAATTAATCGTTGTTGTTTCAAGGTCAACCTATTCATCCGTCTAGATAAGATTTTTCCTTGTTCACTAATAAATCGACTAATTAAACTCATGTTTCTATAATCGATTCGATCCCCCGATCCAATTGGGTGTAAACGCCTACGAAAAGATCGCTTGTATTTACGAAAAGGTTGTTTGTATTTATCCATGGTTTACTTATTCCTTGTTTGTTTATTTCTTATACTTATATCTTATATATAATTATAATTATATAATATTAATATTCTTAATATATAATATATAAAATAATATATAAAATATAAATATAATTTATAAATAGAATTTAATATTTTAATATAATTTATAATTATTATAATTATAATATAAATATAAAATATAAATAAAATAATCTAGAAAATACAATTCTACTTTTTTTATTCATTTAAGATCCGACCAAAATAGGATTTGGTTTGTATTATCTATGTGAAGATGTCAAGTTCTTACTCTTTCCGCTCCTTGGAAAAATCACACATGCATTCTGTTCCATCTATTTCTTTATTTCCCCATGAATCATATATTTTTTACAATAGCGACAAAATTTTCTCAATTCTAATCGATTGGGTGTATTGTGTCGATTCTTTTGAGTAATATATCTAGAAAAGCCCGGCGATTCTTTATTGACACCCTTTCGAACACAACTGGTACATTCCAAAATAACTATAATTCTGATATCTTTACCCTTGGCCATGGACCTCCTTTTCATTTTGGATCGACTTCACTTTTGAACTCTCCTCATTTTTGTTTTTGATCCGAACCAAAAACAAAAGAAAATAAAAAATATATATTTACTAACTAGAGATGGAATTTAAAAATATTATTATTATTAGAAGTCGAATGACTTCGAAGTACTATAATCTAAAACAATAAAGAAAGAGAGTCATATTCATTAATAGAAGTTCATTAATATAAGAATATTAAATATAGTAATAATTAAGTAATACAATTTTTTCTAACTAGGAATTATTCCTTTCCTATCCTAAATTCCTAATCCACATTTCTATTTCTTTTATCCCAAATTATATCGTAGATTCACTGTATTTTGACTGAGGTTCGATACACTTTTTTTTTTTTCCTATCCTAAAGAAAAAGGGATCTAAATTGAAGCCATGTTACGTGGAATGGTATCTAAAATCTTCTTCATTTCTTCACATATCAATACAAGACAAGAATTCAATTAGAATTAAAAAAAGGGGAATGACAAGGCATCTGGAAATAAACGATTAATTTCTATCAATAGACCCGCTAAAGACCCAAACCATAGAGTGGTTAGCACAGGTGCCGTGGAGAGATATGTTTTTATATCTCGCATTTTAAATCCTCCTTCTTCTTTGATATTTATTTATTTTACATTTTTTTCTTTATTATTAATCATTATATTTATTATTAAATATTAAATTATATAATTATATATTAATATTATTTAAATTATATATTATTATTCAATTATTATTTATTTATATAATTTATTATTTATTTATATAATTTATATATAATTTATTTATTTATATAATTTTATTTATATAATTTATTTATATATTATTTAAATATTTAATTTAATATATTTTATATTTTCATTTAATATTTTTTTTAATATATATTTATAATATATATTTAATATATATTTAATATATATATTATATATTATATATTATAATTTATATAATTATAAATTAATTAGAAATTAATATAATTAAAAATAATAAAAAAATGAGATTAAACATATGATTATATGAAACTAAAAAAAAAATGACAAGAACATTATACCTAATTCTACCTAATAATTCTACCTAATATATATATATATATATTATATAGGTAGTAAGGTATAGGAAAAATAGGTGAAAAACGAACGATGTAGAAAACAAGACATGGATTTTGTACAATGACACTGTACAACAATCTTAAAAAGGGATGTAGCGCAGCTTGGTAGCGCGTTTGTTTTGGGTACAAAATGTCGCGGGTTCAAATCCTGCCATCCCTACTATTCTTTCTCCTATGGACAGTTACAAGAGATTCATTGAGTAAGATCGGGTAAAATTGGAATTGGACATAATTTTTGCATACTATATGTACACAAGACCCCCCAAGGGTCAAAAAATATTTTCTTTACAATCGAATCTAATCTTATGGGATATAAGAAAACGCTCTTAGTTCAGTTCGGTAGAACGCGGGTCTCCAAAACCCGATGTCGTAGGTTCAAATCCTACAGAGCGTGATTCCGTTTATGTTATGTCGAAGTATAATGAAATAATTTCACAAAACTAAAACAAAGTTTAATTGCAACTTTAATTTGACCTCCTCCTTATAGGAGGTCAAATTAAAAAAAGAAAAGTTACTCAATCAAAGGTCCAACTGATCACCGCGTCTGTATTGTAAATATGCAGTTACAAATAATCCTGTTAAAGTAATAGGAATTAGACCTAAGACGATTCCAAATAGGAAAACTTCAATCATTTCAATTTGTTTTAGGGAATAAAAAGAGAGGTAAGATCTATCCCTAAATATTAATCTGAATTATCCGTGAATCTCAATAACCAGGAATTGGCAATTGACGCGGAAAGGAACCATAGAATACCGGAAATGAAATATGAATATTCAGGGGGCTTTTTTTTTTTTATTGTTTATTTAATTTCATTCATTTCAGATAAGTCGTATCTTGTTCAAACCAATAAATAGAGCTGCAGTTATAGTTGAAGCAGCCACTAAAAAACCGAAATAACTAGTTAGAATAAGCATGAAAGAGCTAAATTAGATATGTTCTTTTATTACATATGTGAATAAAACATTTACCTAAGTTTCAATCCATATACAATAGTAAGAAAAACTTATTGAAAGAATTCGTCTAGTTCCAATTGAAAATTCTTGATTCATCAGTCATTATAGATGGACACTAAAAAAAAGATAGATATAGGTAATATAGGCGGAAAAAGGGATTCATCAACTGTGCCATTGACCGATCCTGTGATTCCGAATCAACAGATTCCTTGTGCAATATTCCAAAACTATTAAGGGCTTGATATTCCCTTTTACTTTTTGAATTTGAACTCATTGAATTCTGTACAGTAATATAATAGGTTGGTTCATTGCCCATTAGATTTGGAAAGATAAAATTGTACCATGATCTATAAAAAAAATATGAACCACGAAGGGGATTTATAGATTTTACATAACATACCATTCAAAATCTTTACTTTCTATTACTATGATGAAGCCGCTAATGTAAACCTTACTTAGATCTTATATTCGAAATTATAAGGAAACGTATATTTATACATAGACAAGGAAGATATAGCATTTCCTTTCGGTACTTATTGATACTGTGTTGCTGCGTTAGATAAAGGATAGCTATACTGATTTGGTCTACTCTAAATACACCTTTGGTGTACAATTGACGATCTCACAAAAAAGCAGTAGTTTTAGATTTACTGATTCTATCTTTCACGAAATCGGCCACCCCCCCCTTTTTTTTTTTTTTAACATACAAGAATTTATGGAGCTCGGCATGTCTGGAAGCACGGGAGAACGTTCTTTTGCTGATATTATTACTAGTATTCGATACTGGGTCATTCATAGCATTACTATACCTTCACTATTCATTGCGGGTTGGTTATTCGTCAGTACG